ACGCGACATAAAGACTCCTTATTCTTATTTTTATTTAATTCTCATTGATGAAATTTCATTTTACAGAATAAACCTAAACTAAAACTGAACTAAATGATAAATGAAGCGAAGTTTACGGAAGTAGTGTACTTGTACTCTAAAGAATAATTAGATTAGATGAATGGGACAGAGACCTTTCTATTATATATCTATTATATATCTATTATATAACTATATATATATTATTCTATTATAGCTAAAAAAGAGAAAAAGGGAGTCTTTTAATGACATAGTTGTAAGTTCCTATAAGAAAAAAAAGATGTTTTTTAATATTTTTTGATTTCGCATTTCACAAAGGGACATTCTCAATTCTCAATCATGTAAAAACTCGAATAAAATAAATAGAGAAAAGCCGGCTATCGGAATCGAACCGATGACCATCGCATTACAAATGCGATGCTCTAACCTCTGAGCTAAGCAGGCTCACAAAAGAGAAATTCTACATGCATAGGGATTCAATAAATGTCATCTCTTCTTAGCTATTAATTAATATTCATATTAGCTAGTCATAATGAATATAGAAAAAATATAATATAGAATTGAAAAGAAATATTCAATACTCATACTTACCATAGAAAATAACGATTAATCTATCGATATATATGATTTATATTTTTTTCTCACATCACTATTCTATAGAATAGAATATAGATATAGAATATTCTTTAATATTCGATAGAATTTTATCATTTTCGTTTTTGCTTTCAAATGCTATTTGAAAGTATTTTTATTAAGCTTCTATCTTCTACATATAGAATATATTTTCTATTTCGAAATGGAATCATTTGTTCTAAATAATGAAACAATATTGCGCTCTGATTTGTAAAGATGGAAGCTCAAACGAAAAAAAGTCTCGACCGTTCAAGTATTAAAAATTGCGTGGTAAAAACGAGCAGAAGAGAAACATATATACGTGGTATCTATCCATCTATATTGAATTGCGGATACAGAAATGATAGAATCGTTTCTGATTGGACCAAATGCGGGTTTACTATAGAAGATGAAAGAAGATTGCCAAGAAATCAAAGAGGAGAAAAACTTTTTCGAGATAGGAAATCAGTATTTAATAAATGAAGAAATAAAATAAAAAGGAAAACGACATCTCAATCAAAATGAGATCCTAATCTCAAAACAAAAAGGAGGGGGATATGGCGAAATTGGTAGACGCTACGGACTTAATTGGATTGAGCCTTGGTATGGAAACCTACTAAGTGATAACTTTCAAATTCAGAGAAACCCCGGAATTAATAAAAATGGGCAATCCTGAGCCAAATCCTTTATTTAATTTAATTTACAAAAACAAACAAAGGCCCAGAAGGTGAAAAAGGATAGGTGCAGAGACTCAATGGAAGCTGTTCTAACAACTGGAATTGACTGTGTTGCATTGGTAGAGGAATCCTTCCATTGAAACTTCCGAAAAGATGAAGGATGTACGTATATACATACGTACTGAAATACTCTATCAAATGATTAATGACGACCTGCATCTGTATTTTTTATATGAAAAACGGAAAAATTGTTGGGAATCGATTCCATATTGAAGAAAGAATCGAATATGCATTGATCAAAGCATTTACCTCACGGTCTGATAGTTCTTTTGTATAACTAATTAATCGGACGAGAATAAAGATAGAGTCCTATTCTACATGTCATTACCGGCAACAATGAAATTTATAGTAAGAGGAAAATCCGTTGATTTTAAAAATCGTGAGGGTTCAAGTCCCTCTATCCCCAAAAAAAGCCCATTTGACTCCTTAACTATTTATCTTATCTTTTTTTTTTTTTAGTAGTTCAAAAAAAGTTATCTTTCTCATTCACCCTACTATTTTACAAATGTATCCGAGATAAAAATTTGTCTATTAAAAATTTGTCTATTATGTCAAGTCTTATGATATATGATACATGGACAAATGACCCTCTTTAACCACAGACTCCCCGAACGAGTCACGGTTGCTATCGTTCTTCATCCTGAAACTTACAAAGTCTCCGATCCAAGAAATTCTAACACCAGGACAAGACTTTGTAATACCCTTTGAATTGACATAGACCTAAGTTTTCTAGTAATATGAGAATGTGGTCTCGGTATCGGGAATGGGAATGGTCGGGATAGCTCAGCTGGTAGAGCAGAGGACTGAAAATCCTCGTGTCACCAGTTCAAATCTGGTTCCTGGCACATGATTAATTTGTATGAGTCTTTTTTTTCTATAAATTACTTAAGATAAATCGACATATATATATATATTCATAAAAAAAAAGTTTAGATCATACTACATACTTTCTCCATCTCGGTCTTTGGATAAATACCCCATCTATTTTATAGATGGGTAAAGTATGTAACAAAAAGAAATTATATTTTATATTCTTTTTTCTCTTTCGTTCAAAAAGAAAGTTAATGCCTAATATGCATATCCATATTTGAAAAGTTAAAAAAGTTGTTAGCCTATCCATAATACAAACGAGA